GCTAGTGTAGCTTAACGCAAAGCATGGCACTGAAAATGCTAAGATAAAACTTAAAAACTTTCACAAGCACTGAAGGTTTGGTCCTGGCCTCAGTATTAATTTTAACCAAATTTACACATGCAAGTTTCAGCATTCCAGTGAGAACGCCCTAATCAAACCCTTATTTGTTTAGGAGCTGGTATCAGATATATATAGTGTACATAATCCATGACACCTCGCTCAACCACACCCCCAAGGGAATTCAGCAGTGATAGACATTGAACAATAAGCGCAAGCTTGAGTCAGTTAAAGTTAAAAGAGTTGGTTAATCTCGTGCCAGCCACCGCGGTTATACGAGTAACTCACATTAATACTTCACGGCGTAAAGGGTGATTAAAAATTTCTAAAAAGTACTAAAGTTATAACCTTATAAAGCTGTCATACGCACCCATAAAAGGAATAATACACTAACGAAAGTGACTTTAACAATTTAGAGCTTTTGACCTCACGACAGTTAAGACACAAACTAGGATTAGATACCCTACTATGCCTAACCATAAATAGACCTTTACCACTACTTACTTTGTTTAAGTCCGCCTGAGTACTACAAGCGCTAGCTTAAAACCCAAAGGACTTGGCGGTGCCCCAGACCCCCCTAGAGGAGCCTGTTCTATAACCGATAATCCACGTTAAACCTTACCACTTCTTGCTTTTACCGCCTATATACCGCCGTCGTCAGCTCACCCCATGAGGGTATAAAAGTAAGCATAACGGACTTCCTCCAAAACGTCAGGTCGAGGTGTAGCGAATGAAGTGGAAAGAAATGGGCTACATTTTCTCTAAAGAAAACACGGACAGTAAAATGAAAAATCACTTATAAGGTGGATTTAGCAGTAAGAAGAACTTAGGATATTCTTCTGAAATCGGCTCTGAGGCGCGCACACACCGCCCGTCACTCTCCTCAACTTAAACCACTCATTTTATAAATAACTTTTTATCTCAAGAGGAGGCAAGTCGTAACATGGTAAGTGTACTGGAAAGTGCACTTGGAATAATCAAAATATAGCTAAACTAGTAAAGCACCTCCCTTACACCGAGGAGACACCCGTGCAACCCGAGTTATCTTGAACCTTAAAACTAGCCTGACTACCATTAATTAGCTTCAATATTACTAATAAACTGAATTAATATTTTGTACTTAAAACATTTTCACGATCCTAGTATAGGCGATAGAACAGAAACACTTAGCGCTATAGAGAAAGTACCGCAAGGGAAAGCTGAAAAAGAACTGAAACAAATCATTAAAGTAATAAAAAGCAAAGATTCACCCCTGTACCTTTTGCATCATGATTTAGTGAGAACAAGTGGGCAAAAAGATCTTAAGTCCACCTTCCCGAAACTAGACGAGCTACTCCGGGGCAGCATACTAGAGCCAACCCGTCTCTGTGGCAAAAGAGTGGGAAGACCCCTGAGTAGAGGTGAAAAGCCTACCGAGCCTAGTGATAGCTGGTTACCCAAAAAAAGAACTTAAATCCTGCAATAATTCTTCATCCCATCAACTGAGAACATCCACATAAGATACTTGTAAGAATTATTAGTTATTCAAAAGAGGTACAACTCTTTTGAATTAAGAAACAACTTTATTAGGAGGGTAATGATCATATTATTAAAGGACCCCACCCCAGTAGGCCTAAAAGCAGCCATCTGATTAGCAAGCGTCATAGCTCCAGCCCCAAACCAACCAATAATTCCGATATACTTCTCTAAACCCCCTAACCAATATTGGGTTTTTTTATCCATCTGATAAAAGAACTTATACTAAAATGAGTAATTAGAGGATTAACCTCTCCAAAACACCCGTGTAAGTCAGAAAGAATCCAATCACTGATCATTAACCGACACCAACCTGAGGTCATAATATTAAAAATAGTAAACTAGAAAAACACATTTATTATATCGTTAACCCCACACAGGAGTGTTCACAGGAAAGATTTAAAGAAAATAAAGGAACTCGGCAAACACAAACTCCGCCTGTTTACCAAAAACATCGCCTCTTGCAAATCTTATATAAGAGGTCCCGCCTGCCCTGTGACATTGTTTAACGGCCGCGGTATTATGACCGTGCGAAGGTAGCGTAATCACTTGTCTTTTAATTGAAGACCTGTATGAAAGGCATCACGAGAGTTTACCTGTCTCTATTTTCTAATCAATGAAATTGATCTCCCCGTGCAGAAGCGGGGATATAACCATAAGACGAGAAGACCCTATGGAGCTTCAAACACTTAAGTTACTATCTTCTTTATAAATTAATCTAAAGACTTAACCATTCTAATAGTAATCTAACTTAATGTTTTCGGTTGGGGCGACCAAGGAGTAAAAGAAAACCTCCTTACCGATTGAGTATTTTTACTTAAAAGTCAGAACGACAGTTCTGATTAATAGAATGTCTAACGAATAATGACCCAGGGCTATACCCTGATCAATGAACCAAGTTACCCTAGGGATAACAGCGCAATCCTTTCTAAGAGTCCATATCGCCGAAAGGGTTTACGACCTCGATGTTGGATCAGGACATCCTAATGGTGCAACCGCTATTAAGGGTTCGTTTGTTCAACGATTAATAGTCCTACGTGATCTGAGTTCAGACCGGAGTAATCCAGGTCAGTTTCTATCTATGTAGAGATTTCCCCTAGTACGAAAGGACCGGGGAAATGAAGCCAATGCCCCAGGCACGCTTCTCCCCCATCTGTTGAGACCAACTTAAACAGTAAAGGGGGGTTAACCCTCTACTAAAGATTCTAGTCGTTAAGGTGGCAGAGCCTGGTAATTGCAAAAGACCTAAGCCCTTTCATCCAGAGGTTCAACTCCTCTCCTTAACTATGTTAAAAATTATTGTCACTCAAATTATTCACCCCTTAACCTATATTATCCCAGTCCTATTAGCCACAGCATTCCTCACCTTGGTAGAACGGAAAGTCCTAGGCTATATACAACTTCGCAAAGGCCCTAATGTAGTCGGACCCTATGGCCTTCTTCAACCAATCGCTGATGGATTAAAACTCTTCACTAAAGAACCACTACGCCCATCTCACTCATCCCATTTTCTTTTTTTAGCCGCCCCAACCACAGCCTTAACCCTAGCCCTGCTCATATGAATACCTCTGCCCCTGCCCCACTCCATCTTAAACCTCAACCTAGGCCTACTATTCATCCTAGCCATCTCTAGCCTAACTGTTTACACCATCCTAGGCTCTGGTTGAGCCTCAAATTCTAAATATGCCCTAATAGGCGCCCTACGTGCTGTAGCACAAACTATCTCGTATGAAGTCACCCTAGGTCTAATTCTTCTATCCTTAGTAATCATGGCAGGGGGCTTCACACTACACACATTTAACTTCACCCAAGAAACAGTTTGACTCCTCATCCCCGCCTGACCATTAGCTATAATATGGTACATCTCAACCCTAGCAGAGACCAATCGGGCCCCTTTCGATCTTACTGAAGGTGAATCAGAACTAGTCTCCGGATTTAATATTGAATATGCAGGGGGACCATTTGCTCTCTTTTTCCTGGCTGAATACTCGAATATTCTAATAATAAATACACTGTCCGTCATCCTCTTCTTAGGCACTTCTTACAATCCTCTCCTTCCTCAAATTTCAACACTGAGTCTTATAATTAAAGCAACCATATTGACTCTCCTATTCTTATGAATTCGCGCCTCCTACCCACGATTCCGCTACGATCAACTCATGCACTTAGTATGAAAAAACTTCTTACCCCTTACATTAGCCCTCATTTTATGACACATTACACTACCCACCTCTATAGCAAGTCTCCCACCTCTCACCTAGGGAAGCGTGCCTGAACTAAAGGATCACTTTGATAGAGTGAATCATGAATGTTAAAATCATTCCCCTTCCTTAGAAAAACAGGACTTGAACCTGCCCCTTAGAGATCAAAACTCTATGTACTTCCAACTATACTACTTCCTAAAGTAAAGTCAGCTAATTAAGCTTTTGGGCCCATACCCCTACCATGTTGGTTAAAATCCTTCCTCTACTAATGAACCCACTCGTACTATCCCTCCTCCTTCTTAGCCTTGGTTTAGGTACCACAATCACATTCGCAGGGTCCCACTGACTTCTAATCTGAATAGGCTTAGAAATTAATACCCTAGCCATCATCCCACTAATAATTCACCAACAACATCCCCGTGCAGTAGAAGCCACCACTAAATATTTTCTTACACAAGCAACAGCCTCTGCACTTCTCCTATTCGCAGGCACAACAAACGCCTGAACAACAGGACAATGGAATATTACCGATATACTTTCACCAACCTCCGCCACACTAATTACACTAGCCTTAGCCTTAAAAATTGGCCTAGTTCCCATACACTTCTGACTACCAGAAGTCCTCCAAGGACTAAACCTCACCACGGGACTCATCCTCTCAACATGACAAAAACTTGCCCCATTCGCCATCCTCTTCCAACTTCACCCCCTTCTTAACCCCAATATTCTTATAATCTTAGGAATTGCCTCCATGGTCATCGGGGGATGAAACGGACTCAATCAAACACAATTACGAAAAATCCTAGCCTACTCCTCAATTGCCCACTTAGGATGAATAACCACTATTATTCACTTTGCCCCTGGCCTGGCCCTACTAAACCTCACCCTCTACATTACTATAACGACCTCAATATTTCTTTTATTTAACGCACTTAATTCAACAAAAATCAACTCTATCTCCGTATCCGCCACTAAATCCCCACTACTCTCACTCCTGTCCTTAACTACTTTACTCTCATTAGGGGGCTTACCCCCACTCTCTGGCTTTATACCAAAATGACTTATCTTACAAGAAATAACTAAGCAGGACCTCCTAATCCCAGCCACTATTATAGCCCTAGCCACCCTACTTAGCTTATTTTTTTATCTCCGCCTCTGCTATATAATAACCCTGACCATCTCCCCCACCCCTATCTTCTTCCTCTCCTCCTGACGAACAAAAACCACACAAATAAACATCCTACTTACAACCACCACCGCCCTGTCCATCCTCCTCCTCCCCCTTACCCCCACACTACTAATACTCTTCACCTAAGAAATTTAGGTTAACAAGACCAAAAGCCTTCAAAGCTTTTAGTAAGAGTTAAAACCTCTTAACTTCTGATAAGACTTGCAAGACTCTATCTCACATCCTCTGAATGCAACCCAGATGTTTTAATTAAACTAAAGTCTTCTAGATAAACAGGCCTTGATCCTGCAACATCTTAATTAACAGCTAAGCGTTCAATCCAGCGAACTTTTATCTAGGCTTCTCCCGCCGCCGGGTAAAAGGCGGGAGAAGCCCCGGGAGATCCTTTTTCGTCTCCGTCTCAGGATTTGCAATCTTGTGTAAACTTTACTACAGGGCTTGGTAAGAAGAGGACTCTAACCTCTCTTCACGGGACTACAGGCCGCCGCTTGACTCTCAGCCATCTTACCTGTGGCAATTAATCGTTGATTATTCTCTACTAATCACAAAGATATCGGCACCCTTTACTTGATTTTTGGTGCCTGAGCAGGCATGGTCGGAACTGGCCTAAGTCTTTTAATCCGGGCAGAACTGAGTCAACCTGGTACACTCCTGGGCGATGATCAAATTTATAATGTCATTGTTACAGCCCATGCCTTAGTGATGATCTTTTTTATGGTTATACCAATTATAATCGGGGGATTTGGCAATTGACTCGTCCCTTTAATAATTGGCTCCCCAGACATAGCCTTTCCCCGCATAAATAATATAAGTTTTTGACTTCTACCTCCCTCTTTCCTCCTCCTCTTGGCCTCTGCCGGGGTAGAAGCCGGGGCCGGGACAGGTTGAACTGTATACCCACCCTTGGCAGGGAATATAGCCCACGCGGGGGCCTCCGTGGACTTAACAATTTTCTCTCTTCATCTAGCAGGTGTTTCATCTATCCTGGCCTCCATTAACTTCATCACCACAATTATTAATATAAAACCGCCAGCAATCTCTCAATACCAAACACCTTTATTCGTATGATCAATTCTTGTTACAACTGTCTTACTTCTTATAGCCCTCCCAGTCCTAGCAGCCGGCATTACTATACTACTCACGGATCGTAATCTCAATACAACTTTCTTTGACCCAGCAGGAGGAGGGGACCCCATCCTATACCAACACTTATTCTGATTCTTCGGCCATCCTGAAGTCTACATTTTGATTTTACCCGGGTTTGGGATAATCTCACACGTAGTTGCTTATTATTCGGGCAAAAAAGAGCCATTTGGCTACATGGGAATAGTCTGAGCGATAATAGCTATCGGCCTCTTAGGCTTTATCGTCTGAGCACACCATATATTTACAGTAGGAATAGACGTAGACACACGAGCATACTTTACATCTGCCACAATAATCATTGCCATTCCAACAGGCGTTAAAGTCTTTAGCTGACTAGCCACCCTTCACGGGGGGTCCATTAAATGGGAAACACCACTACTCTGAGCACTAGGCTTCATTTTCTTATTTACTGTCGGGGGCCTAACAGGGATTGTCCTAGCCAATTCTTCACTTGATATCGTCCTTCATGACACCTATTACGTCGTAGCTCACTTCCACTACGTTCTTTCAATGGGGGCAGTATTCGCTATCATAGCAGGCTTTGTCCACTGATTCCCACTCTTCACAGGCTTTACACTTCACTCTACATGAGCAAAAATTCAATTTTCAATTATATTTATCGGAGTAAATTTAACCTTCTTTCCACAACATTTCTTAGGTCTAGCAGGTATACCCCGACGTTATTCAGACTACCCAGATGCGTACACCCTTTGAAATGTCATCTCCTCTATTGGATCCCTAGTCTCTCTAGTTGCCGTCATTATTTTATTATTTATAATCTGAGAAGCATTTGCCTCAAAACGTGAAGTATTATCTATTGAACTCTCTAATACTAACGTAGAATGACTTCACGGCTGTCCCCCTCCTTACCACACCTATGAAGAACCAGCCTTCGTTCAAGTTCAACAACCCACTTATTAACAAGAAAGGAAGGAATTGAACCCCCATAAGTCGGTTTCAAGCCAACCACATCACCACTCTGCCACTTTCTTGAGATTCTAGTAAATTAATTACATCACCTTGTCAAGGTGAAATTGTGAGTGAAAACCCCACGAATCTTAAACCAATGGCACACCCATCACAATTAGGATTTCAAGACGCAGCCTCCCCAATCATAGAAGAACTTCTCCACTTCCACGACCACACACTTATAATTGTATTTCTTATTAGCACATTAGTTCTCTATATTATTGTTGCAATAGTAACCACTAAACTAACTAATAAATATATTTTAGACTCACAAGAAATTGAGATTGTATGGACCATCTTACCTGCCATCATTCTTATCATAATCGCACTACCATCACTACGGATCTTATATCTGATAGACGAGATTAATGATCCCCATATTACAATTAAAGCTCTAGGCCACCAATGATACTGAAGCTATGAGTATACAGACTATGAAAACTTGGAATTTGACTCCTACATAATCCAGACGGGGGACCTAAATCCTGGACAGTTCCGCCTTCTAGAAGCAGACCATCGCATGGTTGTCCCAATAGAATCCCCCATCCGAGTCCTAGTAACCGCAGAAGATGTCCTACACGCCTGAACAATTCCAGCACTTGGAGTAAAAATAGATGCTGTCCCCGGACGCCTAAACCAAACCGCCTTTATTATCTCTCGACCAGGTGTCTACTACGGACAATGTTCAGAAATTTGTGGCGCTAACCATAGCTTTATGCCAATCGTAGTTGAAGCAGTACCTCTTGAACACTTTGAGAATTGATCTTCATTAATATTAGAAGAAGTCTCATTAAGAAGCTAACAGGGTCCAGCATTAGCCTTTTAAGCTAAATATTGGTGACTCCCAACCACCCTTAATGACATGCCTCAACTCAACCTTAATCCATGATTCCTAATCTTTTTATTTTCCTGATTGTTTTTCTTGGTTGTCTTACCCCATAAACTAACATCTTACCTGCTTAACTACGACCCAGCCCCTAAAAATACTGAAAAACAAAAACCAGAACCCTGAAACTGACCATGATCTTAAACTTCTTTGATCAATTTTTAAGCCCCTCATTAATAGGCCTTCCCTTAATTGCCCTAGCAATTGTTATGCCAGCAGTAATCCTCCAAACCCCTTCCAACCGATGACTTAATAACCGCCTGATCACCCTACAGACATGATTTGTTACCCGATTCACCCATCAACTTCTACAACCACTCAACCTCGGGGGACATAAATGAGCTATCATTCTCACAGCACTTATACTCTTCTTAATCACCACTAATCTCCTAGGGCTTCTCCCCTACACATTCACACCAACAACACAACTCTCACTAAATATAGCCTTCGCCCTCCCTCTCTGAATAACAACAGTCTTAATCGGCATATTGAACCGACCCACCCTTGCTCTAGGTCACCTTCTCCCAGAAGGTACCCCCACCCCTTTAATTCCAATTCTCATCATTATCGAGACCATTAGCCTATTTATTCGCCCTCTTGCCCTAGGAGTTCGACTTACAGCCAATCTCACAGCAGGACATCTATTGATACAGCTAATTGCAACCGCAGCCTTTGTATTAATCTCCACCATGCCTGCAGTAGCAATCCTGACTTCCCTTGTACTATTTCTCCTCACCCTCTTAGAAGTCGCCGTGGCTATGATTCAAGCCTACGTATTTGTACTACTCCTAAGCCTATACTTACAAGAAAACGTCTAATAATGGCCCACCAAGCACACGCATATCACATAGTCGACCCAAGCCCATGACCTTTAACAGGAGCCATCGCTGCTCTTCTCCTAACCTCCGGTTTAGCCATCTGATTCCATTTTCACACCATAACACTCCTTCTCCTAGGACTAGCCCTTCTCGCCCTTACAGTAATTCAATGATGACGAGATGTTATCCGGGAAGGGACATTCCAAGGCCATCACACCCCGCCAGTTCAAAAAGGACTACGCTACGGAATAATTCTCTTTATCGTATCAGAAGTCTTCTTCTTCCTTGGATTTTTCTGAGCATTTTATCACTCTAGTCTAGCCCCAACCCCTGAACTAGGAGGCTGCTGACCCCCCACAGGAATTAACCCCTTAGATCCTTTTGAAGTCCCCCTACTTAATACTGCTGTGCTCTTAGCCTCCGGGGTAACAGTCACCTGAGCCCACCATACCATTATAGAAGGGAACCGAAAAGAAGCCATTCAGGCCCTCACACTCACAGTTATATTAGGTTTTTACTTTACAGCTCTTCAAGCCATAGAATATTATGAAGCCCCATTCACCATCGCCGATGGAGTTTATGGGACAACCTTCTTTGTGGCAACAGGCTTTCACGGTCTCCATGTTATTATTGGCTCAACATTTCTCATGGTCTCTTTGTTACGTCAAATTCTCTTTCACTTTACATCAGAACACCACTTTGGCTTTGAAGCCGCCGCATGATACTGACACTTTGTCGACGTAGTATGATTATTCCTCTATGTATCAATTTATTGATGAGGCTCATAACACTTTTCTAGTATAAACTAGTATAAATGACTTCCAATCATTCAATCTTGGTTAAATCCCAAGGAGAAGTAATGAACCTCATTACGTTATCTATCGCCATTCCCGCCCTCGTTTCCCTAATCCTAGCATTCGTCGCATTCTGACTGCCAGCTCTTAACCCAGATAGTGAAAAATTATCACCTTACGAGTGCGGATTTGATCCCCTAGGCTCTGCACGCCTCCCCTTCTCCCTCCGCTTTTTCCTAGTGGCAATCCTTTTTCTTCTATTTGACCTAGAAATTGCCTTACTACTCCCCCTGCCATGAGGTGATCAACTCACTTCCCCACTTGCCACCGCCCTATGAGCCTCCATCATTATTATTCTACTCACACTAGGCTTAGTTTATGAATGACTCCAAGGCGGCCTTGAATGGGCAGAATAGGTACTTAGTCCAAAAAAGACCATTAATTTCGACTTAATAAATTATGGTGAAAACCCATAAGTGCCTTATGACTCCTATTTACTTCACAATTACCTCAGCATTTATTCTCAGTCTCACAGGACTAGCTTTTAATCGCTCCCATCTCTTATCTGCCCTCCTCTGCCTTGAAGGAATGATACTCTCCCTTTTCCTTGCCCTCGCTATCTGATCCCTAACAATAAGCTCGCCTTCTTTATCCTTAGCACCCATAATTCTACTAACATTCTCAGCCTGCGAAGCAAGCTCGGGCCTGGCCCTCCTTGTAGCCGCCACTCGCACTCACGGAACTGACCACCTTAATAATCTCAACCTCCTCCAATGTTAAAAATTCTTATTCCCACCCTCCTTTTACTCCCAATTTCATGAATTTCACCCAAAAAATGAGTGTGAACTTCTACTATCTCCAATAGCCTTTTAATTGCCTCACTGAGCCTAATCTGATTTAAATGGGACTTTGAAATGGGCTGAAACCACTCCAACCTTTTCCTTGGTGTCGACCCACTTTCTGCTCCCCTACTTGCACTCACCTGCTGACTACTCCCACTTATACTCCTGGCCAGCCTCAAACACTTATCTTCTGAGCCCCATAAACGACAACAAATCTATATTTCCTTACTCATCACCCTTCAAGCTCTCTTAATTATAGCATTTAGCGCAACAGAAATAATTCTATTCTACATTGTATTTGAGGCAACACTCATCCCAACCCTTATTATTATTACACGCTGAGGAAATCAAACGGAGCGCCTTAATGCCGGCATCTACTTTCTATTCTACACCCTCGCAGGCTCCTTACCCTTATTAATTGCCCTACTCATCCTCCAAAAAGACCTGGGCACCTTATCAATACTTATTTTACAATATCCAAACTACAACAACCCCCTCTCATGGGCTAATAAATTTTGGTGAGCTGCCTGCCTACTCGCTTTTTTAGTTAAAATACCCCTATACGGCGTTCACCTCTGACTACCTAAAGCCCACGTAGAAGCCCCAATTGCCGGCTCCATAATCTTGGCCGCAGTCCTCCTTAAACTGGGGGGTTATGGCATAATACGGATCATTGTGGTGCTTGACCCCCTCACAAAAGAAATAGCCTACCCTTTCTTAATCCTGGCAATTTGGGGTATTGTTATAACCAGCTCCATTTGTCTACGACAAACAGATCTTAAATCATTAATTGCCTACTCATCAGTCAGCCACATGGGCCTTGTAGCAGCAGCCATCCTCATTCAAACCCCTTGAAGCTTCGCAGGTGCTACGGCCCTTATAATTGCCCATGGATTAATCTCATCTATACTCTTCTGCCTGGCCAACACTAATTACGAACGCATTCATAGCCGAACTCTCCTCCTTGCCCGAGGCACACAAATTATTCTCCCCCTCATAGGAACGTCATGATTCCTAGCTAACTTAGCCAACCTCGCCTTACCTCCCAGTCCCAACCTCATGGGAGAACTACTCATTATCTCCTCCCTATTTAAATGATCAAACTGAACAATTATCTTAACCGGCATGGGAGTACTACTAACAGCATCCTACTCATTATATATATTTTTAATAACACAACGGGGCCCTACACCACAACACTTACTCTTCTTAACACCGTCTCACACACGAGAACACCTCCTAATATATCTCCACCTTCTCCCTACAATTCTCATCATTACCAAACCAGACCTTATCTTAGGATGAACATTTTGTGTTTATAGTTTAATTAAAACGTTAGATTGTGATTCTAAAAACAAAAGTTGAAATCTTTTTATTCACCAAGAGAAGTCAAGGACAAAAAGAACTGCTAATTCTTTCTAGCCGGAGTTCGAATCCCCGGTTCACTTAAGCTTTTGAAAGATAATAGTCATCTATTGGTCTTAGGAACCAAAAACTCTTGGTGCAACTCCAAGCAATAGCCATGAACTCAACTATCTTTAACTCCTCATTCTTATTAATTTTCATTATTCTTCTCTACCCTTTATTTATATCTATCACCTCACCACAAGACTCTGTTAACCACAACTGAGCATCCACCCATGTTAAAACAGCCGTTAAACTCTCATTCTTTATTAGCCTAATCCCCTTATTCCTGTTTCTTGACCAAGGACTGGAGTCCACCACAACTAATTGAAACTGAATTAACCTAGGACCAATAAACATCAACATCAGCTTTAAATTTGATCTCTACTCTATTATCTTTACACCTGTAGCCCTCTATGTCACATGATCTATTCTAGAATTTGCACTCTGGTATATACACGCAGACCCAAACTTCAATCGCTTCTTTAAATACCTCCTCCTTTTTCTCATAACAATAATTATTCTTATTACTGCTAACAACCTATTTCAACTATTTATTGGCTGAGAAGGAGTAGGCATTATGTCTTTCCTTCTAATTGGCTGATGGTATAGTCGAGCAGACGCCAATACTGCAGCTCTTCAAGCTGTAATCTACAACCGAATCGGAGATATTGGACTAATTCTGGCAATAGCATGACTAGCTATAAACCTTAACTCATGAGAAACCCAGCAAATATTTATTCTGTCTAAAAGTATAGACCTAACTTTACCCCTTCTGGGCCTAGTACTGGCTGCTGCTGGAAAATCAGCACAATTCGGGCTCCACCCCTGACTCCCGTCAGCCATGGAAGGGCCTACGCCAGTCTCCGCCCTACTCCACTCCAGTACAATAGTCGTAGCCGGTGTATTTCTCCTAATCCGGCTTCATCCCCTAATTCAAGATAATCAGCTAATCTTATCAGCTTGCCTATGCTTAGGAGCATTAACAACTCTATTCACAGCTACCTGTGCCCTCACTCAAAACGATATCAAGAAGATTGTAGCCTTCTCCACATCCAGTCAATTAGGCCTCATAATAGTGACCATCGGCCTAAATCAGCCCCAATTAGCCTTTCTTCATATTTGCACACATGCCTTCTTCAAAGCTATACTCTTTCTTTGCTCAGGCTCTATTATCCACAGCCTAAACAATGAACAAGATATCCGAAAAATGGGGGGCCTCCACAAACTACTCCCATTTACTGCCTCCTCCCTCACCGTCGGTAGCCTCGCCCTAACAGGAATACCTTTCCTCTCCGGCTTCTTCTCAAAAGATGCCATCATTGAAGCTATAAACACATCAAACCTAAACGCCTGAGCCCTAACCCTGACCCTCCTGGCCACCTCCTTCACTGCCATCTATAGCCTTCGACTTATCTTTTTCACATTAATAAACTCACCACGATTTCTCTCTTCTACGCCCATTAATGAAAACAACCCCCTAGTATTAAACCCCCTCAAACGTCTAGCCTATGGTAGTGTCCTGGCTGGCCTACTTATTACCCTTAACATGACACCTACCAAAACACAAATTCTAACAATACCCCCCACCCTTAAATTCTCAGCCCTACTAGTAACAATTATCGGACTCCTATTAGCGTTAGAATTAACTAACCTCACCAAACACCAATTTAAAATTTACCCAACTTTACCCTCCCACAATTTCTCTAACATATTAGGCTACTTCCCATCAATCACCCATCGCCTTTCCCCTAAAATCAGCCTCTACTGGGCTCAAACCATCTCCACCCACCTGATAGACTTAACATGAAATGAGAAAGTGGGACCTAAAAACAAACTAGTTCAACAGACAGCCATAATTAAACTTCTCACGCTACCACAACAAGGCTTTATTAAAATTTACTTTATAATTTTCTTCCTCACACTCACCCTAGCCGTCTTAATTATGATCTAAACTACACGCAGGGCCCCCCAAGACACGCCACGAGTCACTTCTAATACAACAAACAAAGCCAAAAGCAACATTCAACCACTCAACACTAACAAGTACCCCCCATAAGAGTATAATAAAGCCACACCACTAAAATCACCACGTACCACTTCTAAACCATTAACCTCATCACCACCAAACCACCCTCACCCCCAACTACTAACAAAATACTTATTAACGTATATTAAAACCCCTACATAAAATAGAATGTAAATAAGCACAGACCAATCTCCCCATGACTCCGGATAAGGCTCTGCAACAAGCGCCGCAGTATAAGCAAACACAACTAATATCCCCCCTAAATAAATTAAAAACAAAACTAATGATAAAAAAGAACTTCCAGAACTCACTAATAAGCCACACCCCACGCCAGCAGAAATTACTAAACCAAGAGCTGCGTAATAAGGAGATGGATTTGAAGCCACTGCTACTAAACCGATAATAAAACCCAATATTATAATAAATACTAAATAAATCATAAATTCCTACTTAGATTTTAACTAAGACTAGCAATCTGAAAAACTACCGTTGTTATTCAACTATAAGAACCTAATGACCACAAATATTCGAAAGACCCACCCACTATTCAAAATTATTAACAGCTCACTTATTGACCTCCCCACCCCAAACAACATCTCTATTTGATGAAACTACGGCTCACTCCTAGGACTTTGTCTTCTTACTCAAATCCTCACTGGCCTCTTCCTGGCCATGCACTACACCCCAGACATCTCATCGGCCTTTTCATCAATCATCCACATCTGCCGTGACGTTAATTACGGCTGACTCATTCGCAACATCCACGCCAACGGGGCCTCCCTCTTCTTTGTTTGTATCTACCTTCACATTGCCCGGGGGCTTTATTATGGGTCTTACCTTAATAAAGAAACATGAAATATTGGAGTTGTCCTCTTATTTTTATTAATAGCCACAGCCTTCGTAGGCTATGTCCTCCCATGAGGACAAATATCCTTCTGAGGGGCAACAGTCATTACAAACCTCCTGTCAGCTTTCCCCTATATCGGCAACATTCTAGTTCAGTGAATTTGGGGGGGATTCTCAGTCGACAATGCCACCCTCACCCGATTCTTTGCTTTCCACTTCTTATTCCCCTTCCTAATCACTGCACTCACCCTATTGCACCTCCTCTTCCTCCATGAAATAGGCTCCAATAACCCCACCGGCCTTAACTCAGACACAGATAAAATCCCATTTCACCCTTACTTCTCCTACAAGGACCTCCTAGGCTTCTTCATTCTCACCCTTCTGCTCTCCTTCCTCGTCCTATTTTCACCAAATCTACTAGGGGACACAGAAAACTTCATCCCAGCCGACCCCCTACTTACACCACCCCATATTAAACCAGAGTGGTACTTCTTATTTGCCTATGCAATTCTACGCTCTATCCCCAATAAGCTAGGCGGCGTCCTTGCCCTCTTATTCTCAATTCTTATTCTCATATTAGTGCCCCTACTCCACACATCTAAACAGCGAAGTACAATATTCCGCCCAATCACTCAGGCCTTATTTTGAACGTTAGTTACTAATACAATCATTCTAACATGAATCGGGGGTCAACCAGTAGAACAGCCATTCATCATTATTGGACAAATTGCCTCAGTTATCTACTTCCTCTTATTTCTCGTCCTTCTTCCCCTTGTCGGCTTGTTGGAAAATAAGATTCTTAACCTTTAATACGTTTTGGTAGCCTAAACCTAAGGCATTGGTCTTGTAAACCAAAGATTGGAGATGAAATCCCTCCCCAAAACAAACGGTATTCAGAAAGGAGAGGGTTGAACTCCCATCCTTGGCTCCCAAAGCCAAGATTCTGCTTAAACTACCTCCTGAAATAGATCAGCGCCTGCTGGTCGTCAACTTTGCCGCATCTAGTCAGATATACATCTATATTATTAGATCCACATATATCTAATATATACATATATACTACTATGTATAATACTCATTAATCGACTGTCCACTATTTAATTACATACTATGTATAATACTCATTAGTTAATGCCCAACTAAAACACTATATATAATTCTTAACCCACATATTTATGATCTTCCAATATTATATTATGTCAGATTATTATTTATAATGTAATCTAGTCCATAATTATATATATAGTACTATACGTAATACCCATCAATTGATTATCTATTATTTCATTACACATGTGTGTATGGTACCCATTAATAAAGGTACAGCCATCCCATTGCATTAAATTTTTAATCCTTATTTTATTACTTTAAGCAAAGCCATCACTAATTATCCACTCAATTACCCCATTAATTTCTTAGCCATTAATCTGACGCTCCCATACTCTTATTCATAAAGAATATTGGTGGTACCCTAACGTTCACGGCTGGCGAGAACCGACCAATACCCTAATATATCCCCCTTTGCACGGTTTGTGGTATCGATCTTTATTAATTCCCCGGATCTTGCTCAAATGCTCACATTTGGCACCCTTGGTAGGCATACGTCTGTTCATCGCGTCAGCCAGATATCACTCTAGCTCCCTCGGTTGTCATTTCGACTCTTAATCGTCTCAAGATTTCTAGACCTCCCAGTTTTTTTCTGGGGATGAAACTATCACTAACCCTCCAGGCTTCCCTGTCGGGTGGCGGCCGGTACATCAAGTTAAATCGGTCCTATACTCAACATAATATCACTAAAACCTCGCTACTTATATCATTCGCTGGTCTTATATCTATCAAGATAAGGCAGTACTCACAAAAAAAGACCCATAGTTCAATCTAACCCCCATCCATAGATATGAATAATTGAATATAAATTTAATAAAGACATTTTATTAAACCTCATACTATTAAGAGTTAATTATTTGATTAATGGGAAAAACTAAGAATTCTTAACCACAAAGATCTATATATAGGCATATACTTTATTATATAGGTACCCCCGGGTTGGGAAAAAAAAAAAACAGCCAATACATTTTTTTGGGAAAAACCCCCCTCCCCCTTAATATACACAGCTATCTCGAAAAACCCCTAAAACGAGGGCGAATGCATATTTTTTATGTAGTGACATGTGGTAAATTTCGTCATATATATAGTGACACACTACGACAC